CACTAAATATAATATATAATATAATATAATATATATATATAATATAATATAATATATATATAATATAATATAATATAATATAATATAATATAATATAATATATATATATAATATAATATATATATAATATAATATAATATAATATAATATATAATAATGTAAAAAGTATTCAATTGGAAGTGGAATAGGCTAGTTTTTGCCGTTTGAGTGGATAAATTAAGTTTATTATATATGTCTGGGTCGATGAATTTGTTTTAGTGGTTGTGTGCACTTTGTGTTGGTAATTACCTGCTTTTGGGGTTTGACAGGTATACTAGAATTTACCAGCATGGGGGGGGGGGGGGTTTGACGCGCAGCAGCGGGGGGGGAATCGTAGGAAAGATAGGTGAAGAAGTAATAGAGTATGCACTTGATATAATAGTATGTATGTTTAACAGGTATGTCTTTAAATCTTTACACTATCGTGGTTTAATTAATATTAATTTTAGAACTACCTTATTTTTAAGTACTTGCGGGGCACTTGTATATGTGGATGAAATCCACCCCAAAAAAAAAGATACCAAATGCATTTAAATGAACGCCTTGGCATGGTGAGTCATGGATTATTAAGGTTTACACCAATAATCAGATGCCGTTGACGATGGAATTTATGGGGGGTAAAAAATTATTGACCCTGAAGTAGGAACCAGATGCAAGTAATAGTTCAGTTGTGCGACCCCCACAATTATTGCCCCTGACCCATCAGGAATATATTACATTTACTGATATTATTGGTGGTTTCTTACTGCATGTTTTATGGTCCTTAATAATAAGTTGAACCAAGGGAATGCTTTAAAACAAGAAAATGGGGAATATACATATTATGTATTAACACCATAATGTAATATATACATATTATGTATTAACACCATAGTGTAATATAAACATACGATGGAATAATACCACAATGTAATATACACATATTGTGAATTAATGTCATAATGTAATATATATGTACACATTATATTGTGGTGTCGCGTGTTGCAGAAAATAGTTTAATTTAGAATCTTAGCTTTGGGAGCTAGGGATGGGAGTTAAAATCTCTCTTTTCTGGCACTAGGAAGGATTTTAACCTTCGATTTCCGGATTACAAGACCGGTGCTTTATAATACTAAGCTACTAGGGCAGTTTAGCTTATTAATTTATTTTCTAGTCAACCTGCTAGTGGGTTGAAGATGAGAAATAGGGCGAAGTAAAGGATGGAGGCGATTTGCCCAATAATAATGAAAGGGTGTTCGACAGGCATGCCTCCAATTCATGTCAGGATTACAACGTCTGCTACTAAAAGTCAAAATAGGGCTTGAGAAATTGGCCGGAATGTCAGGCCTTGTTGTTTAGATGTGTGGAGAAGGGGGACCACCATTAGTACTAAAATTGAGAATAGTAGGGCTAGAACTCCTCCTAGCTTGTTGGGAATTGACCGTAGAATGGCATAGGCAAATAGGAAATATCATTCTGGCTTAATATGTGGGGGTGTGACTAGCGGGTTCGCAGGAGTGAAGTTTTCAGGGTCACCTAGAAGGTTTGGTGAAAATAAAGCTAAAGAGGCCAAGAGTGTGAGTAAAACAATGAATCCTAGGAGGTCTTTATATGAGAAGTATGGGTGGAATGAAATTTTGTCTGCGTCTGAGTTAAGCCCGATTGGGTTGTTGGATCCTGTTTCGTGGAGGAAGAGGGCATGTAGAATTGTTGCTGCAACAACGGCGAATGGAAGTAAGAAGTGGAATGCGAAGAACCGGGTTAGTGTTGCGTTGTCTACAGAAAATCCGCCTCAGATTCATTGGACTAGACTATCTCCAATGTAGGGGACAGCGGATAATAGGTTTGTGATAACGGTTGCGCCTCAAAATGATATTTGGCCTCAGGGGAGGACGTAGCCAACGAAGGCAGTTATTATTACTAGCAGGAATAATACTACACCAATGTTTCAGGTCTCTTTGTACATATAGGAGCCATAGTATAGGCCTCGTCCGATGTGTATGTAGACACAAATGAAGAAGAATGAAGCCCCGTTGGCATGCAGGTTTCGGATTACTCAACCATAGTTTACATCTCGGCAAATGTGGGCTACGGATGAAAATGCAGTCGAAATATCAGATGTGTAGTGTATTGCTAAAAATAGTCCTGTTAAAATTTGGGCTATTAAACATAGTAGGAGGAGGGAGCCGAAGTTTCATCAAGCAGAGATATTAGAGGGGGCGGGGAGGTCAATTAGGGCATCGTTAATGATTTTAAATAGGGGGTGGGTTTTTCGGGTGACCATTAGTTCTCGTAGTTGAAGGACAACGGTGGGTTTTCAAGCCATTAGTCTCGGTTAGAGTCCGGGCGGGAATTATGGTATATATTCTTAATTTATTTTTATTGAGCTTGGTTGTGGGTTTGGTGGGGGTTGCTTCTAACCCTGCTCCGTATTTTGCTGCCTTAGGGCTGGTTGTTGCAGCAGGTGTTGGGTGTGGGGTATTGGTGGGTCATGGGGGTTCACTGTTGTCTTTATTGTTGTTTTTGATTTATTTGGGGGGAATGTTGGTAGTTTTTGCTTATTCGGCGGCGTTAGCGGCTGACCCTTTTCCGGAGACTTGAGGTGTTCGTTCAGTGACTGGCTATGTGTTAATGTATTTATTAGGGGTTGGGGTGGCTGTGTGGTGGTTTTGAGGGGGCTGGTATGGGGGACATTGGGTGGTTGTTGATGAATTTAAGGAGTTTTTTATGTTGCGGGGCGATACAAGTGGGGTTGCTTTAGTATACTCTTTTGGTGGGGGAATATTAGTTGTGTGTGCCTGGGTGTTGTTAATGACTTTGTTTGTAGTGTTGGAGCTGACTCGGGGGCTGAGTCGTGGGGCTCTTCGTGCAGTTTAAAGCATGGTAAGTGCTATGACAATTAGAGAAGTGGTTAAAAGATACATGGTTAGGTAAATTTTGATAATATTGTTATTTCAAGTATCGAGTATTGATGAAAGAACGTGCTGGGAGTTGGCTGTTTCTTTGGGCGTCAGCTCTAGTCACTGTAGGTCAAATTTAGTGGCTTGTTTTCCTAGAGTTAGGCTAAATTTTGGGGCAAGGCGGTGAATAATCGAGGTGAAGTATCCTAGCATGTTGGATGAGTGGTGCAGGGCCAGTGTTGGGATAATTTTAATTTGTGTTGAAGTTGCGGTTGAAAGGGCCATTGCAATAATTAGTCCTGTAATAGTGACTGCTAGTGCGGCTAGCTTTAGGGAGGGGGATATTGTTATGATGGGGGTTTTTGATGGGAGAAAGTTGGATGTAATTATTAGGCCTGCAATAATACTTCCTCAGGCTAGCCGTTTGATTGGGTTTATTACTAGGGGGTTGTTTTCATTAATGGGGGCAAGGGCAAGGAATCGTGGAGTGCCCATGGTTACATAAAAGATAACTCGGAAGCTGTAAATTGCAGTAAATGAGGTGGCGATTAATGTGAGGGTTAGGGCTCAGGCGTTGAGGTGGGAGGTGTTTAGGGCTTCAATGATGGCGTCTTTTGAGAAGAAGCCTGTTAGGAATGGTGTTCCGGTCAGAGCTAGGCTGCCGATAGTTAGGCAGGTTGATGTAAATGGTAGAAGTTTGTGGAGCCCTCCTATTTTTCGGATGTCTTGTTCATCGTTGAGGCTATGGATAATGGAGCCTGAACATAAAAATAACATAGCCTTAAAGAATGCATGTGTACAGATGTGTAGGAAGGCTAATTGTGGTTGGTTTAGGCCGATGGTTACTATTATTAGTCCTAGTTGGCTAGATGTTGAGAAAGCTACGATTTTTTTGATATCATTTTGGGTTAGGGCGCAGGCAGCTGTAAAAAAGGTGGTTAGGGCGCCTAGACATAGGCAGGTGGTAAGGGCTAGTTGATTGTTTTCTATTAAGGGGTGGAGTCGGATAAGAAGAAAAATCCCGGCAACAACTATAGTACTTGAATGTAATAGGGCGGAGACGGGGGTTGGGCCTTCTATTGCTGAAGGAAGTCATGGGTGTAGGCCAAATTGGGCTGATTTCCCCGTAGCTGCAACGATTAATCCAATTAGGGGCAGGGTTATGTCAAAGTGCTTGGAGGATAGGAAGATTTGGGGAATTTCTCATGAGTTAAGGTTGACTGCAATTCAAGCTGTGGCTAAGATTAGTCCAATATCACCAACTCGGTTGTATAGGACGGCTTGGAGGGCTGCAGTGTTAGCATCAGCTCGTCCGTGCCATCAGCCGATTAGTATAAAGGATATAATGCCTACTCCTTCTCAGCCAATAAATAATTGAAAGAGGTTGTTGGCGGTGACTAAAATAACTATAGCTACTAGGAAGAGAAGAAGGTATTTAAAGAATCGGTTGATGTTTGGGTCGGTATGTATGTATCAGAGTGCAAATTCTAAAATAGACCACGTGACGTAGAGGGCAATTGGTGTAAAGATAATTGAGTAATGGTCAAATTTGAAACTAATATTAATGTCGAAGGTTATGATGTTTATTCAGTGAATATTGGTAACCATGCTTTCTGTTCCTTGGTTGAGGAAAATTACTAGGGGAATTAGGCTAATAAAGAATGCAGTAGCTACGGCTGTTTTGACGTGTGCGGAGGCTCAGACGGGGCCTAGTGGTTTTGGTTGTAAGGTGGCTAATAGTGGGGATATTAGGGTAACTAGTATCAGAATAAGGGTAGAAGATATTACTAAATTTGTCATAGCTGCTACTTGGATTTGCACCAAGAGTTTTTGGTTCCTAAGACCAATGGATGAGCTGTTATCCTTTAGAAGCTCGAGTGAGCCATGGAGTTTAACCATGGGGGTAGGGGTTAGCAGTCCTTACTGCTTCTGGCCTCTCTCGGTGGATAAGAGGATTTTAACCTCTGTTTTTAGAACCACAATCTAATGTTTTGATTAAAACTATATCTACAGTACCATCATCCTCATATTAGTTCTGGCTTTGTAGTTAGTAAAATAATTGGGAGGAGGTGGAGGGTTATTAGGAGGTGTTCTCGGGTGTGAAAGGGTTGAAGATTTATGATGTGGGTGGGGAGAGGGCCTCGTTGTGTTATTAAAAAGAGGTAGAGGGAGTAGGCTGCTGTAATCAGTGTGCCTATTCCGGTTAAGATAAGGGTTAGTGGTGATCAATTAAATATTGCTGTAATGATAATTATTTCTCCTATTAGGTTTGGTAGGGGAGGAAGGGCAAGATTTGCCAAATTAGCAATAAACCATCAGGCAGCGGTGAGTGGAAAAATTACTTGTAGGCCTCGGGCGAGGACTATAGTACGGCTATGTGTGCGTTCATATGTTGTATTGGCCAAGCAAAATAGGGCCGAGGATACTAGTCCGTGGGCGATTATGAGGATAATTGCCCCAGTAAATCCCCATGGGGTTTGAATCAGAATTCCTCCTGCTACCAGGCCTATGTGGCTGACTGATGAATAAGCGATGAGGGATTTTAAATCTGTTTGTCGAAGGCAAATGGAGCCTGTTATAATAATACCCCAGAGAGCAAGGATAATGAAAGGGTAGGCTATATCTTTGGACAGGGGGTCTAATATGACTATTATGCGCATTATTCCGTACCCTCCGAGTTTTAGCAGGATTGCAGCTAGGACCATTGAACCTGCTACTGGTGCCTCTACATGGGCTTTTGGTAATCATAGGTGTACTCCGTAAAGGGGTATTTTTACCAGGAAGGCAATTAAACAGCCTGCTCACCATACTTTGTCGCTTCAGGAGTGGAGGGGGAGGGGTTGGGAATATTGAATAATTAATATTGATAAAGTTCCTGTATTGTGGTGAAGGAGTAGGAGAGCCACTAATAAGGGCAGGGACCCTGCTAGTGTATAGAATAGGAAGTAGGTGCCTGCATTTAGTCGTTCTGATTGATTTCCTCATCGGGTGATAATAATAAGGGTTGGGATTAAGGTTGCTTCAAATATAACATAAAATATGATGATTTCTGTGGCTCCAAATGCTAAAATTAAGAAGGTTTGTAGGGAGGCAAGTAGTGTAATGTAAGTTCGTTGACGGTTCAGGGGTTCGGGGTTAATGTGATTTTGGCTAGCGAGAATTATAAGTGGTAGAAGCCAGCAGGTAAGGACCAGGAGGGGGGTGGATAGTGGGTCAGTGCCCATATAAAGGTTGGAGGCGGCTCAGCCTGTTTCTGCGCTTCATTTTAGTCAGAGAAGACTGGTTAGGGCGATAAATAAGCTTTGAGCGGTAGAAAAAGTTCATAGTCATTTTGATGGGGTAAGCCAAATTGTGGGGAATAGCATAATTGTTGGAATTAAGATTTTTAGCATTGTAAGAGGTTTAAGGCTTTTAGGCGGTCTGTTCCGTGAGTGCGAGCTGTTGCAACTAGGAGGGCTAGCCCAGCGCTGGCTTCACAGGCTGAAAATGCTAGAAGCAGTATTGGGGCTGCAGAGAAGGTTGTTGATTCTAGTTGTAGGGCTCATAGGGCTAGGGCAATGAAAAGGGATAATATTATTCCTTCTAGACATAGGAGGGCTGATAATAGATGGGTGCGGTGAAAGGCCAGGCCTATTAGCCCTAGAATAAATGCTGAGGTAAAGCTGAAGTGTACTGGTGTCATAAGGGGATCATGGATTTAAACCATGGTCTTCTGAGCCGAAATCAGAGGTCTTGTTTTAGACTAACCCCCTATTCAGCTCATTCTAGGCCCCCTTGAATTCATTCATAAATTAGTCCAAGTGTGAGGAGGATAAGGATGGCGGCAGCTAGTATAAGGGTGCCTGTTGGGTAGGGCAGTTGATTGCCTCAGGGTAGGGGTAGAAGTAAGGCAATTTCTAAGTCAAATAGTAAAAATAGAATAGCAACGAGGAAAAAGCGTAAGGAAAACGGCAGGCGTGCAGAGCCTAGGGGGTCAAATCCGCATTCATAGGGGGACAATTTTTCTGCATCTGGGGCTATTTGGGGTAATCAGAAGGATACGATGGCTAGAATTACAGATAGGGCAGAAGTAATGAGGAGAATTATTATAACCAGATTCATTATCTTTCCTTGGGGTTTAACCAAGACCAGGTGATTGGAAGTCACTCGTACTAACGTTAATACTAGAAAGATATGAGCCTCATCAGTAGATAGAGACGTATAGGAATAGTCATACAACGTCTACGAAGTGTCAATATCAGGCAGCTGCTTCAAATCCAAAGTGATGGCCAGATGTAAAGTGGTATTGGACTTGTCGGAGGAGGCAAACAGCTAGGAAAGTTGAGCCAATAATTACGTGGAGACCATGGAAGCCTGTGGCTACGAAAAATGTAGACCCGTAAACCCCGTCAGCGATTGTAAAAGGGGCTTCGTAATACTCTATGGCCTGAAGGGCAGTAAAATAAAAGCCCAGTAGAATTGTTAAGGTAAGGGATTGAATGGCCTGTTTGCGTCCCCCTTCTATAAGGCTGTGGTGGGCTCATGTAACTGTCACACCAGAGGCCAAAAGTACGGCCGTATTAAGAAGTGGAACCTCAAATGGGTCTAGTGGAACAATTCCTGTGGGGGGCCAGCATCCACCTAGTTCGGGTGTAGGTGCTAAGCTAGAGTGATAAAAGGCTCAGAAAAACCCTAAAAAGAAGAAGACTTCGGATGTAATAAATAAGATTATTCCGTATCGCAAGCCTTTTTGGACGGGCGGCGTATGGTGTCCTTGAAAGGTTCCTTCTCGAATGATATCTCGTCATCATTGGTATATGGTTAGAAGTAGTAGGATTAGGCCTAGTGATATAAGGGTTGTTGAGTGGAAGTGAAATCAGATTGCAAGACCTGATGTTATTAAAAGAGCAGCTACTGCACCTGTTAGGGGTCATGGGCTTGGGTCTACCATGTGGTATGCGTGTGCTTGGTGGGCCATTAGACGTTTTCTTGTAGGTAGAGGCTTAATAAAAGTACAAATACATATGCTTGAATTATAGCAACTGCCACTTCTAGTAGGGTGAGGAGGACTAGGAGGATTGCAGTAAAGAATGCCACTGTTGTTAATATTGGCAGAAGAACAAATGTTGCGGTTGAAATAAGTTGAATTAGTAGATGGCCCGCGGTTAGATTTGCTGTAAGCCGTACTCCTAGGGCGAGGGGTCGGATGAATAAGCTGATAGTTTCAATAATAATCAGTACTGGGATTAGGGGGACTGGGGTCCCTTCTGGGAGGAGGTGGCCTAGGGCCGCTGTGGGTTGGTTACGCAATCCAATAATAACTGTGGCCAATCAAAGTGGGACAGCAAGGCCTATATTTAAAGATAGCTGGGTTGTCGGTGTAAAGGTGTATGGTAGGAGGCCTAGCATATTGAGGGATAGAATGAAAATTATTAAGGATGCTAGGATAAGGGCTCATTTGTGGCCCCCTGGGTTTAAAGGGGTTAGTAGTTGATGTGTGAAGGATTTGACGAATCAGTTTTGGAGGGTAATTAGTCGGTTATTTTGTCATCGCTTGGAAGGGGATGGGACGAGAATTCATGGTAGTGTAAGTGCAATAGCAATCAGGGGAACACCTAGAAATGTGGGGCTCATAAATTGGTCAAATAGGTTTAGTGCCATGGTCAGTTTCAAGTTTCTGATTTAAGTTTTTGTGAGGTGGGGGTTGTTGGTTCATTTGTAAAGGTGTGGTTAAGAATTTTATTTGGGACGATTGCTAGAAACACTAGTCAAGAGAATAGGAGAATTGCGAATCATGGGGCTGGGTTTAGCTGCGGCATGTCACTAGGGGTGGTTGGGGGTCACCAATCTTTAGCTTAAAAGGCTAATGCTAATCCCTTTTTAGCTTCCTAGTGAGGCGTCTTCAAGTATAACGGAGGATCAGTTCTCAAAATGTTCCAGTGGAACGGCTTCAACTACAATTGGTATAAAGCTGTGATTTGCTCCGCAGATTTCAGAGCATTGTCCGTAATACACCCCGGGGCGTGAGGTAATAAAGGCTGTCTGGTTTAGACGTCCGGGTACGGCATCTATTTTTACCCCTAAAGCTGGGACGGCTCACGAGTGAAGTACGTCTTCGGCTGAGACTAGAACTCGTACGGGGGACTCTATAGGGACAACTATTCGATGGTCAGTTTCGAGTAGGCGGAATTGGCCGGGGGTTAGGTCTTGAGTTGGTACTATGTATGAATCAAAAGCTAAGTCTTCATAGTCTGTGTATTCATAGCTTCAGTATCATTGATGTCCTATGGCTTTCACGGTCAGGTGGGGGTCGTTGACTTCATCTATCAGATATAGGATTCGAAGAGATGGGAGGGCAATTAGAATAAGAATTGCTGCTGGTAGGACGGTTCATACGATTTCAATTTCTTGAGAATCTAAGATATATTTATTGGTTAATTTAGTAGAAACTATTAGAAGGAGAATATATAGGACTAGAGTGCTAATTAGTAGTACAATTATTAGAGCGTGGTCATGGAAGTGTAGAAGTTCTTCTATTACAGGCGAGGCCGCGTCTTGGAATCCTAGTTGTGAGGGATGTGCCATTAAGCTATTGAGCTCAAGGTGCGCAGGATTTAAACCAGCATTTCTGCCTTGACAAAGCAGTGTAATGTTCTGTTTTACTAGCACCTTATAGAAGAAAGTGACAGAGTGGTCATGTGACTGGCTTGAAACTAGTTTACGGGGGTTCAATTCCTTCCTTTCTCGTTAATTTGCTTGTACTCGAACGAATGCTGGTTCTTCAAATGTGTGGTATGGGGGAGGACACCCATGGAGCCATTCTGAGTTTGTAGGTGTAAGTTCTACTGCTAGGACTTCTCGTTTAGCAGTGAAAGCTTCTCATAAAATAAATAGGAATATAATTACGGCGATTAAGGATACCAGAGAACCAATTGAGGAGACAGTATTTCAAAGGGTGTAGGCGTCCGGGTAGTCAGAGTATCGTCGTGGCATACCGGCCAGCCCCAGGAAGTGTTGCGGGAAGAAGGTTAAGTTAACCCCAGCAAATATAACCCCGAAGTGGATTTTTGTTCACGTGCTGTGAAGGGTGTAACCTGAAAATAGTGGGAATCAATGTACAAATGCCCCCATAATGGCAAAGACGGCTCCTATTGATAAGACGTAGTGGAAATGGGCAACTACGTAGTAGGTGTCGTGGAGAACAATATCAATGGATGAGTTGGCTAAAACAATTCCTGTTAGTCCTCCGACTGTAAATAGGAAAATAAAACCTAGGGCCCACAGTAGGGGTGTTTCTCATTTAATAGACCCCCCATGAAGTGTAGCTAATCAGCTAAATACTTTTACCCCTGTTGGGATAGCAATGATTATTGTTGCGGATGTAAAATAAGCGCGGGTGTCTACGTCTATTCCGACGGTAAACATATGATGTGCTCATACAATAAAGCCTAGGAGGCCGATGGCCATTATAGCTCAGACTATTCCTATGTAGCCAAACGGTTCTTTTTTGCCTGCATAGTAGGCCACGATGTGGGAGATCATGCCAAATCCAGGCAGAATTAGAATATATACTTCTGGGTGGCCAAAGAACCAAAATAAGTGTTGATAAAGGATAGGATCTCCACCGCCCGCAGGGTCAAAGAATGTGGTGTTTAGATTTCGATCTGTGAGCAGTATTGTAATGCCGGCGGCCAGAACGGGCAAGGAAAGCAGGAGTAGGACCGCTGTAACAAGTACGGCTCACACAAATAGGGGGGTTTGGTATTGTGAAATAGCCGGGGGCTTTATGTTAATGATTGTGGTAATGAAGTTAATTGCCCCCAGAATTGAAGAAACACCAGCCAGGTGTAGTGAAAAAATAGTCAGGTCAACGGAAGCTCCTGCGTGGGCCAGGTTTCCGGCGAGGGGTGGGTATACAGTTCAACCTGTCCCAGCTCCCGCTTCAACCCCTGAAGAGGCCAGTAGAAGAAGGAATGAGGGGGGCAGTAGTCAGAAGCTCATGTTATTTATTCGTGGGAAGGCTATATCGGGTGCCCCAATCATTAGTGGAACTAGTCAATTTCCAAAGCCCCCAATTATGATTGGCATGACTATAAAGAAAATTATTACGAAAGCATGTGCGGTAACGATGACATTATAAATCTGGTCATCACCTAATAGAGAACCGGGTTGGCTTAACTCAGCTCGAATTAAGAGACTGAGGGCTGTACCAACCATTCCGGCTCAGGCACCAAACACTAGGTAAAGGGTGCCAATGTCTTTGTGGTTAGTAGAGAAGAATCAGCGTGTGATTGTCACAGGTAGGATGGCCGAGGGCTAGGCGGTGGATTGTAGCTCCATGAACAGAGGTTCAAGTCCTCTTCTTATCAAGCCTCGTGGTGTTTAGCACATCAGATTGCAAACCTGAAAGAGCGGGCTAATTGCCTGCCGGGGCTTTCCCCGCCTCGTTTTCGAGCGGCGGGGGAAGGTAGATGAATGCTCGCTGGTTTGGGCGCTTAGCTGTTAACTAAGAATTTGTAGGATCGAGGCCTTCTCATCTAGGAAGGCTTTAGCTTAATTAAAGTGTCTGGGTTGCATTCAGAAGATGTGGGATAAAGTCCTGCAAGTTTTATTCAGGGATTAGGAGATTTTCACTCCTACTTAAAGCTTTGAAGGCTCTTGGTCTGGTGTTATCCTAAATTCCTAGTAGACTAATGCTTGAATGGCTGGTGTTAGTGGGAGGAGTGTGAGGGACAGTACTGTGGAGATGGCTAGAGGCAGTGTTGTTTGTGTGTTTGTCAGGCGTCATGGGGTTGTGGCATTGTTTGTACTTGGGGCAATTGTTAGGGTTATGGCATAACATAGCCGTAGGTAGAAGTATAGGCTGAGTAGGGCGGTTAGGGCGAGAATTGTTGCAGTGAGGGGCAGTTCTTGTTTTGTTAATTCTTGTAAAATTAATCATTTTGGTATGAAGCCTGTTAATGGTGGAAGTCCGCCCAGGGAGAGAAGAATCAGGGCAGTGGTTGTTGTGATAATTGGGGCTTTGGACCAGGTTAGTGCTAGTGTATTAATTTTTGTGCTTAGGAGAAGCTTAAATGTCAGGAATGCTGCAGATGTTATAATAATGTAAATGCTTAGGGTTAGGGCGGTTAATTGGGGTATGAATTGTATTACAATAATTATTCAGCCCAGGTGGGCGATTGATGAATAGGCTAATATTTTTCGTAGTTGGGTTTGGTTTATTCCTCCTCAGCCCCCAATTATGGCAGAGAGGAGCCCGAGTGTTATTAGTAGTGTCGGGTGTGTGGTTGGGGCTATTTGGATTAGTAGAGCAAATGGGGCTAGTTTCTGTCATGTTGCTATGATTAGTCCTGTGGTAAGGTCTAGTCCTTGGAGCACTGGGGGTATTCAGAAGTGCATTGGTGCTAGACCCACTTTTATGGCTAGTGCTGTTGTAACTATAATAGTAGCGATTGGGTGGGATATGTGGGTAATGCTTCATTCGCCTATAATTCATGCATTTGTTATGCTTGCAAAGAGAATGGTAGCTGCTGCGGTTGCTTGGGCTAGAAAATATTTAGTGGTGGCTTCTACTGATCGGGGGTGGTGTTGTTGGGCTATTAGTGGAAGGATAGCTAGGGTGTTGATTTCTAATCCTATTCAGGCTAGGAGTCAATGGGAGCTAGCGAAAGTTAGTGTTGTACCTAGGCCCAGACTTGACAGGAAGATGGCTAGAACATAGGGGTTCATTAGTAAGAGAAGGAATTTAACCTACATTTTTGGGGTATGGGCCCAAAAGCTTGTTTTAGCTGATCTTACTGGAAAGTGGTGTAGTGGAAACACTTGGAGTTTTGATCTCTGGGATATGGGTTCGAATCCCTTCTTTCCATAGGAGCCGGGAGGGTTTTAGCCTCCGTGAGTCACTCTATCAAAGTGGTCCTTGGGCATTCAGGCACGGCTCCGTGATTATAGTTGGGGGGGAAGACCAGCAAATGCGATTGGTAGGGCAATATGTCATAGGACTAGGGCCAGGGTCAATGGTAGGAAGTTTTTTCATATCAAATGTATTAGTTGGTCGTATCGGAATCGAGGGTAAGAGGCTCGCACTCATAGGAATAGAATTGAAAGGAGTGCAGCTTTTGTTATAATATTGATGGAGGTTAGTTCGGGGACTAGAAGTACGTGTGATGCTCCTAAAAATAGGATGGCTGATAGGGTGTTTATGAGAAGAATGTTGGCGTATTCGGCTAGAAAAAACAGTGTGAATGGTCCTCCCGCGTATTCTACATTAAATCCAGATACTAGCTCTGATTCACCTTCGGTCAGATCAAATGGGGCCCGGTTTGTTTCTGCCAGGGTGGAGATATATCATATTGCTGCTATGGGTCAAGCTGGGAGTAGAAGTCAGATGGCTTCTTGGGTGATGTTGAATATTTGTAGTGTAAAGCCCCCCGAAAGCATAATTACAGACAGGAGGATTAAGCCAATGCTAACCTCGTAAGAAATTGTTTGGGCTACAGCACGGAGAGCTCCGATGAGGGCATATTTTGAATTGGATGCTCATCCGGAGCCTAGAATTGAGTAGACAGCCAGGCTGGAGAGGGCTAGAATAAATAGGACCCCTAAATTTAAGTTTGTTACGGGGTGTGGAATTGGTATGGGGGCTCAGAGGGTTAGGGCCAGGGTTAGAGCAAGTATTGGGGTGGCAAGAAAAAGAAATGGTGAGGAGGTGGAGGGTCGAATTGGCTCTTTAATAAATAGTTTTACTCCATCTGCAATAGGTTGTAGCAGTCCGTAGGGGCCGACCACGTTGGGGCCTTTTCGGTGTTGTATGTAGCCTAGTACTTTCCGTTCAATGAGGGTAAGGAAGGCTACCGCTAGAAGTACAGGAACTACGTAGGCTAGGGGATTAACTAGGTGCGTTATAAGTAAAGCTAGCATAACTAGGGGGAGGATTTGAACCTCCGGTCGAAAGGGCTTAGGCCTTTTGCAATTGCCGGGCTCTGCCACCTTAGTAAGGTCTTATCTTGACTAAATAGTTGTGCTTCACCTTTTGTTTAATTTAGTTGTCTTCATTAAGTTAGGGTGGGGCGTGTTTAAGGCAGGGGCCCCATTTTTCCGGTCCTTTCGTACTAGGAAAAATAGCATTACAGATAGAAACTGACCTGGATTGCTCCGGTCTGAACTCAGATCACGTAGGATTTTAATCGTTGAACAAACGAACCCTTAATAGCGGCTGCACCATTAGGATATCCTGATCCAACATCGAGGTCGTAAACCCTCTTGTCGATAAGGACTCTGGAAGAGGATTGCGCTGTTATCCCTAGGGTAACTTGGTCCGTTGGTCGGCGTATAGCCGGATCATTTTTGGTCAGATGTTCTGTGCACTAGAGATGTCTCTCTTAGTTTTAGGGGATTACCCCAGTCCGCGTGGGAGTTTTGTTTTCTCCCGTGGTCACCCCAACCGAAGACTGGGACCAGTGCTATTTGGTTTAGTCTTTTCTAGGACTTTTGACATAGTTGGTCTTTTATCTTAAGCTCCAAAGGGTCTTCTCGTCTTGTATAGTTATGTCCGCTTCTGCACGGGCAGATCAATTTCATTGACCAGAGGGGGGAGACAGTTAAGCCCTCGTTCTACCGTTCATACAGGTCTTCATTTAAAAGACAAGTGATTGCGCTACCTTTGCACGGTCAAAATACCGCGGCCGTTAAACTTTCAGTCACTGGGCAGGCAAGACCTCCTATATGTTGCTTTTTGCAGGAGGCGATGTTTTTGGTAAACAGGCGAGGCTTGTGTTTGCCGAGTTCCTTCCCCTTCTTTTAATCTTTCCTTGTAGCCCTCCAGTGTGGGGTTAACGATTTTTGACTGTGATTTTTTCTTGGTTAATATTTTTAGTCACACTACTCTCTTTGGGTGGGTTCGTTAATGGCTAGTGGGTGGTCCGATCTAGGGTACACATGGGCTAGGAGAAGAGTGGGTTCTTCTTATTACTCATTTTAGCAGTATCACTTCTATGTTAGCATAGAAAGGCCTAATATGATTAGGGGTTTAGGAGAATGTTTATTTGGATAATAGATTTTTGGGCTGCTTGAGCTTTAACGCTTTCTGCTCGGATGGCTGCTTTTAGGCCCACTGAAGCAGTGGTCTTGTTTAGTATAATCTTTAACCTCCTGAATAGGATTGTGCTCCTTATCAGAGGGGCTGTACCCCCTCTGGCTAACTCTCGTATATTTCTCGTATTCGTTAATTAGTGGTACTTTTTGTGGGTTGAGGAGTACGAGGCTGAACTTCTATCCATTTTTTAGGCAACCAGCTATAACTAGGTTCGGTAGGTCTGTCACCTCTACCCGGAGATCTTCCCACTCTTTTGCCACAGAGATGGGTTGGCCCTGATAGGCTGTCTCGGGGTAGCTCACCTAGTTTCGGGGCTTTGAACTAAAGTACTCTTTGCTCAGGGTGGCTGGCTAAATCATGATGCAAAAGGTACGAGGGCTAGTCTCTGCTTTGTTGGGCTTAGATGGTTTGTTTCATTTCTCTTTCAGCTTTCCCTTGCGGTACTTTTTATTGCTTTATTTGGCCTTTTTTGTCACTCATACTGGGGCGGAAGAATGTTTTAATTGCATGTTTGGGGTTTAGAAAGTATTTTGGATGTTGTTGTTTCAATCTTGGTGTTAAAGCTAGCTATTCAGCTCAGGACGATCCAACTTGCATGGATGTTTTCTCGGTGTAAGGGAGATGCTTAGCTATCTCAGCCACATCCTGGTTGTTCCAAGTGCACCTTCCGGTACACTTACCATGTTACGACTTGCCTCCCCGTGGTTTTGTATATAATATTAGATATGTTGGTAGGTTTAATAGGAAGGGGAGAGTGACGGGCGGTGTGTGCGCGCCTCAGAGCCTAATTCAAAAGGACACTCTATTTGCTTTTTACTACTAAATCCTCCTTCAGGTGTCATGTTTCAGGGCACTTTTCGTGGTGTTCTGTGGTAGAAAATGTAGCCCATTTCTTCCCACCTCGTGCGCTACACCTCGACCTGACGTTTTGGGCTGGGCCCATTTTGCTTACTACTGGGCCTTCACAGGGTAAGCTGGCGACGGCGGTATATAGGCGGGGAAAACAAGGGGTGGTGAGGTTTAACGGGGGTTATCGGTTCTAGAACAGGCTCCTCTAGGTGGGTCTGAGGCACCGCCAAGTCCTTTGGGTTTTAAGCTGTGCTTGTAGTCCCCTGGCGGATAGGTTTGTAAGGTATTATCTAGGTTTAGGGCTGGGCATAGTGGGGTATCTAATCCCAGTTTGTCCCCCAGCTTTCGTGGAGTCGGGCATATCTAGTAAAGCTACTTTCGTGTCTGGACTTCGTACTTCCGTTAGCGTATGACGGCTTAGGGAGTCTTTGGCTTTATTTTGTTTGTCCCCTAACCACCCTTTACGCCGTGTCTATAGACTAGGGTCTTTCGTATAACCGCGGTGGCTGGCACGAATTTTACCGACCCTTTTAGTCCTAATTAAGTCAAGTTTTCACTTATGGCTTAATGTTTATTACTGCTGAATTCCCTTGGGGGTGTGGCTAAGCAAGGCGTCTTGGGCTATTAGGGTGTGCCTGATGCCAGCTCCTCGTCCCCGGGCGGGGGATTGAGGGCATTCTCACAGGGGTGCGGATACTTGCATGTATAATTTGAGTTAAAGCCTATAGTAAAGTCAGGACCAAGCCTTTATGCTTGTGGAACTTTTTAGGGTCCATCTTGACATCTTCAGTGTCATGCTTTATTTAAGCTACACCAG